AATCTTTGATGATTCCATCATACATGATGGAATTTCGAAAACTTCTGGATAGGTATCCTACATCTGAACTGAATCCTTTCTGGTTAAAGAATCTCTTTCTAGTTGTTCTGGAACAATTAGGAGATTCTCTGGAAGAAATACGGGGTTCTGCTTCTGGTGGCAACATGCTATTGGGTGGTGGTCCCGCTTATGGGGTCAAATCAATACGTTCTAAGAAGAAATATTGGAAGATCAATCTCATCGATCTTGTAAGTATCATACCAAATCCCATCAATCGAATCATTTTTTCGAGAAATACGAGACATCTAAGTCGTACAAGTAAAGAGATCTATTCATTGATAAGAAAAAGAAAAAACGTGAACGGTGATTGGATTGATGATAAAATAGAATTCTGGGTCGCGAACAGTGATTCGATTGATGATGAAGAAAGAGAATTCTTGGTTCAGTTCTCCACCTTAACGACAGAAAAAAGGATTGATCAAATTCTATTGAGTCTGACTCATAGTGATCATTTATCAAAGAATGACTCTGGTTATCAAATGATTGAACAACCGGGATCAATTTCCTTACGATACTTAGTTGACATTCATCAAAAGGATCTAATGAATTATGAGTTCAATAGATCCTGTTTAGCAGAAAGACGGATATTCCTTGCTCATTATCATACAATCACTTATTCACAAACCTTGTGTGGGGCTAATATTTTTCATTCCCCATCTCCTCATGGAAAACCCTTTTCGCTCCGCTTAGCCCTATCCCCTTCTAGAGGTATTTTAGTGATAGGTTCTATAGGAACTGGACGATCCTGTTTGGTCAAATACCTAGCGACAAACTCCTATGTTCCTTTCATTACGGTATTTCCGAACAAGTTCCTGGATGACAAGCCTAAAGGTTATCCTATTGATGATATCGATATTGATGATAGTGACGATATTGATGATAGTAATGATGACCTTGATATTGATACGGAGCTGCTAACTATGACGAATGTGCTAACTATGTATATGACGACGAAAATAGACCGATTTGATATCACCCTTCAATTCGAATTAGCAAAAGCAATGTCTCCTTGCATAATATGGATTCCAAACATTCATGATCTGCATGTGAATGAGTCGAATTACTTATCCCTCGATCTATTAGAGAACTATCTCTCCAGGGATTGTGAAAGATGTTCCACTGGAAAGATTCTTGTTATTGCTTCGACTCATATTCCCCAAAAAGTGGATCCCGCTCTAATAGCTCCAAATAAATTCAATACATGCATTAAGATACGAAGGCTTCTTCTTCCACAACAACGAAAGCACTTTTTCATTCTTTCATATACTAGAGGATTTCACTTGGAAAAGAAGATGTTCCATACTAACGGATTCGGGTCCATAACCATGGGTTCCAATGCGCGAGATCTTGTAGCACTTATAAATGAGGCCCTATCAATTAGTATTACACAGAAGAAATCCATTATAGAAACTAATACAATTAGATCAGCTCTTCATAGAAAAACTTGGGATTTTCGATCCCAGATAAGATCGGTTCAGGATCGTGGGATCCTTTTCTATCAGATAGGAAGGGCTGTTACACAAAATGTACTTCTAAGTAATTGCCCCATAGATCCTATATCTATCTATATGAAGAAGAAATCATGTAAGGGAGGGGATTCTTATTTGTACAAATGGTACTTCGAACTTGGAACGAGCATGAAGAAATTAACGATACTTCTTTATCTTTTGAGTTGTTCTGCCGGATCGGTCGCTCAAGATCTTTGGTCTTCATCCAGACACGATGAAAAAAATTGGATCACTTCTTATGGATTCGTCGAGAACGATTCTGATCTAGTTCATGGCCTATTACTATTATTACTATTAGAAGTAGAAGGCGCTCTGGCTCTGGCGGGATCCTCACGGACAGAAAAATCTTGCAGTCAGTTTGATAATAATCGAGTGACATTACTTCTTCGGTCCGAACCAAGGAATCAGTTAGATATGATGCAAAATGGATCTTGTTCTATCGTTGATCAGAGATTTCTATATGAAAAATACGAATCGGAGTTTGAAGAAGGGGAAGGGGCCCTCGATCCGCAACAGATAGAGGAGGATTTATTCAATCACATAGTTTGGGCTCCTAGAATATGGCGATTTGATTGTATCGAAAGGCCCACTGAATTGGGATTTCCCTATTGGACTGGGTCATTTCGGGGCAAATGGATCATTTATCATAAAGAGGATGAGCTTCAAGAGAATGATTCGGAGTTCTTGCAGAGTGTAACCATGCAGTACCAGACACGAGAGAGATCTTCCAAAGAACAAGGCTTTTTTCGAACAAGCCAATTCATTTGGGACCCTGCGGATCCATCCTTTTCCCTATTCAAAGATCAGCCCTCTGTCTCTGTGTTTTCACGTCGAGAATTCTTTGCAGATGAAGAGATGTCAAAGGGGCTCATTGCTTCCCAAACAAATCCTCCTACATCTATATATAAACGCTGGTTCATCAAGAATACGCA